AAAAAGAAGGTGGTAAGACCCTTGCAGAGTTCCCCAACAGCATAGAGCTTGGCAAGCCCGGACCCGGTCAAGATCCGAACAACAAGGAGCACTCAACTACTAGTCTAGTAGTTTTTTTTCTATGAGTTGCCATGCGAACAGGCGTTTACTTATGAGATTTGTTGAGTAGGCGAATGTAAGGAAGTTTGCCTGAGTACGAGTAGAGGATTGGTCGACTCATCAGGCCCATGACCTGAAGACTGCAGGTTCGAATCCTGCTACCTTTCTTGTGGATCATCCTGTGGTTACCGGATGATGGGAATAACAAAGCAGAAATTTGAACGAAATGTCAATATATGAATTGTTTCATATATTGACTATTAATGAAACCTGGCAAAACGAATCAGATACCTATTTGAACAGCGGCGAGCTTTCTTTCTAATGCACATGATTGGCTGCTACCCTTTCCCAACCCATATGATATGGTAAGGGATGGGATGCTATGATTAGTCTCACGAACGGGGCTAAGCCCTTTGTCAGTAGAGGAAATTCCAGGTAAGTATCAGTCTTCAGTCTGAGGAAGTGGATGGAAGGATGTGACCCCTTGCTTTTGACTTTGCTGTTGTTGTTGATTAGTCTAGCGCAAGGCTTTGATGAATTCGCGGATGTTATTTGATCAGGAATGGGACTGAGAGAGCTAGCCCTGATTCCGTCTTTATTGACCGAGTAGCTGGACAAAGAACAAAGGAACGAGACCTATCTCACTAATCCGGACTCGTTCGATTAATGGTGTTGCTGTCAGCCCTGTTCCTAGAGATCTGGGATGGAGGGACGCAAGAAAAGTAGGAATAGGAATGAACAGCAAATCCAATAGTTAGAGTAGGGTTAAGCATATTGCATTCTTGAAAAGTAGCTATGAGCTAATTCTTACTTTAATATTCCTCCGCTATCTCGACTTTCATCAGTGAGGAAAGGAATCTACTAGCCATACGGTGACCGGCATCTCCGGTCCCATTTCGGGACACTATTGGAGAGCACTATTGGGCGCTAGCTTTCGATGCTCTTTCATCACTTTCTGAAAAGAAGAGATGTGAATTCATCTACGATATTCTGAAAAGAGTTCAAATCTCATTCCGGCGGTAAGATTGAACCGTGACTCCTTCGTCCCGGCACACTTTCTATACTTACACGAGAGAGAGAGGATTTGATGGAAAGGTTTTACTTTCCTTTACTTTCTTTATCCGACCCTGGAACTAGATCTGTTGAAGGTAAGGTTTCGTCTACTAGATCAACTAAGACAGCAACAGCTTCCGTTTATGAGTGCGAGACTAAAGAGGTAATCAATAAGACCAAATTGGATCGAGATTAGTTGACCTTCGCAATAGCTACGAAATCAAGGTATAGGGGCTTTAGCCTCAAGTAATGTTAATTCTATATTTGCAGTCAATTCAAGAGTAGGAGCTGTTCAACTCTCTTCCTAGTAGGACTCTAGCCGAAAGTCTTACCAACAGCTTAGGAAACCTTTCCAACACCGGGAAATTCATTCAATTCAATTTCCAGTAAAGGGGGTGTGATATTCGTTCGTGACCCATACTCTCGATTGACTTCTCTTTCAAACTCCCTACATAAATCGAGACCTAGTTCCCTGAGACAAAGAAGATCACAGCGAGACTTTCCACTCGAATAAGTCCCCTGAGACTAGGAAGACTCAAAAATATATTATATTAGCAGCAAGAGGTACTTCTACTATATTCATTCCATGGGCTTGCGCTATGGGGACCTGAGCTACTAATTCAACTTCGTAAAGCCTTTCTGCATACCTTGATTCTGGAGATTCAGAGTGCCATTCCTTGTCTGGAAATGGTGAGGTTTTTCCCGAAGGAGGGATTGAAGGAGGTTTATGGCAGCGGCTGGTGAAAGCTATCTAGGCCCGTCAATTAGCTGCTTTAGTAGATGGTGTTCGTGGAAAGCGCGAACGATAAGAAGAATCCACATTCCCATACCACTTTTACAAGACTCTATAGGGAATAAATGGCTCTTATTCTCACAGTTACCTAACTCTTTAGCCAATAAAAGCTAGAAGCCCTCAAGCTCACCTCCGAAATTGAATCGGAAAGAAGCGCTAATGAAGCTTCAACCTCTGAACCGGAAAGAAAGGACCTGAGAAAGTAGCGAGACGACTTGAAAGTCGTCGTGACACACGCCCGGGAAGAAGTGAACTATAGCCTCCTTACAGTCGAGCTAATTCTTCAGAAAGGTATGCTGCTGGGGACGAAGGTGACGCATCCTAGGCTGTTGCAGGGTCGGAGTCTGGAGCAATAGGTGAGGCAGAAAGGGCTGTCTCTTCCATAGCCTTAAGCCAGTGAAGTGCCGAATGATCGATTGAAGTGAACCCTGCCAATGGGAAGGAACCAGTTGTCACTGCAACGTACTACAGGCTAAGTATACGAAGTCGAATGGAAGAAGGTAATCTAGCTTTGATGGTTTGAAGGATGCAACTATGAAAGAAGGTCCATTAGTTTCTGTTTCCAGGTTTGAGGAATTGGCCCTTTAAAGGGAGTTATTTGAGTTTCATTTCTCGCATCTTCCGTTTTTGCTAATATAGTGTCACCTGTGAGTGAGAGGATGATACTTCGAAGATAGAAGGTCGTTGGTAATGAAGGAAGGGGAATTGATTGGCAAGTAGGCCCTCGGGCCATTCTTTCACACAGCTCAAGGGCAGGAGTAGAGACTTTACAAATAAAGCCAGAGGATTGGCATTCCATTGCAGTCAGTTTATATGTATATGGATACAATTATCTACGTTCACAATGTGCTTATGATGTAGCACCGGGCGGCCTATTATCCAGTGTATATCATCTTACGAGAATAGAATATGGCATAGATCAACCGGAAGAAGTATGCATAAAAGTATTTGCCCCAAGGGGGAATCCTAGAATTCCGTCTGTTTTTACTTGCCATAGTCATGGGACTCCTTCTCTGTGTTGGGATCAATGCCCTCCTTATGTCAGTGGGGCTTCCCCCTTTCTCTTCTATACCTTATTTAGGTGATTTTCTGACCATTGTGACGAAGCATGAGCGGGAATGAGCAAAAAAATCCTTTTTTCAAACGGGGGTACTCTTGTAGGTTCAGTGGCTAAAATTCCATCGTATCGTCGTGATATTGAATTTTTCTTTGGCGGCACCTTGGCACTAGGATGTGAAGCTGTGAACAAATAGTCTCTTGTCTCTTGTTAGACTGCTCTGGCTCGGTACTCTGTCGATTGGGTCTGAGGGTTGTTCCATCCACTTGGTCTTCTTTGTACCGTACCTAGAGAACGGAGAAGATCGAATTAGCTCTGCTAAGGAATCGAAAGCATCCAATCCGCTAAGAGCATCAAATCAAACTCACAGGCTATAGACTGTGCCTTCCCGATCATCTATTGTCTCAGAAAGCCATAACCCGGCAAAGAAAAATTCAATAATTCTATTATTAATTATTATATTAATATATTATAAGAGAAGAAGGGAATACCAGGAAAGCAACTAAAACCCTAACTCATAAGACAGTAACTCAAGAACTCTACGGTGAGGTTAGCAAGTAAGAGAAATATACCGTTATAAGATAAGACTAGAAAGAGAGGTTTGTGTCATATGCACCAATAGAAGGTAGTGTCGAAGACACTTAAGGAAGAAAGCACAAGAAAGGTGAGAGCTCCACCGTTAGTAAAGTAAGATAGGAACAAGTACCGTGATGGAGTTAGAAGAAAGAGCGGAGAGTAAGAACAAGACAAGCAAGAGAGGAGCTCGGCATCAAGGTTAGGTTAGATGGCAGCTTTTCCGTTAGTTAGAGACATACGGTGTGTTTACAATCACCACATTAACTACGGGCAGAACAAGACACGTTAGTTGCCTACTCGAACTACACCCGGTTTAGCTACACTGGCTAGTAGGCAACAAGAACCACGTAAACTACAGGAACAGCCGGAGAAGAAGAAGAACTCCAACTCGTCGGCAACAGGAAGAACAAGAGCAAGTCACTCCTAAACTAAGGAGAGTAACTCACTCATTTCTCACTAACCATAAGACGTAACTAAGAAGCACTAGTAACTCCTAAACCGGGTAAGAACAAAAGGAAACCCTAACCGGCACGAAACACCCCATTTATTCTCTCCACGTATGGGAACAATCCGATGAGTTAAGAGACAAAAGAAGACTAATAACTCTGTTCTGTCAACCCATGGTAGAAATGAGAGAAGTTCCCACACTCCTGTTATCAAATCATCCAAAGAGTTCACCGGTATCAAATACGAATTGGTACTAAAGAAGAAAAAGTTATGTCTAGCCATGGGAGAAAGAGGACAAGTGAACCCCTCCTCTCACTAACCGGCACTTCTAACTCCCTTGTTCTTTCCTTAGTCTTGTCGAGTCTAACTAACCTATTGGTACCTCTCTGCTTCTGCAATTAGTGCATATTCCTTCTTTCCTTCTATGAGAGTATGTTGAATGTAGTTACCAGTCCTGAATAAGTGCATTTCTATTACCTTACCAACCAAACGGTAGAGCTCTTACTCACGGTGGTATGTCTCTCCTCTTACTCCCTTCTCTTGTTTCTGCTCTTCTTCTGCTTCTCCAATGTCGGATAGGAAGAACAAGTAAAGTAAGAATGTACTCTACAGTTAGTAAAGTTAGAGAAATACCATGAGGTAAGAAACAGGCTAGGATAGGAACACCAACAGAAGAGAAGAAAACCCTAACCCATAAAGCAACTGAAGAACAAGAAGAAGTTAACAACTCTTAGCCAGTCTCTTCTTCCCGGTCGAGCCTTTATCTTAACCTATTAGTAGTCTAGGAGTTCAGAGAAGACATCAACTGAAGAACACGAGCTTTAAGGCGCCTATCGGTGCTGTTTAAGCTCCTTGGTTGTTAGGGGCCAAACAAGGGCCTTCAAACCACCATTAACGGCATTAACGAGAGCAAAGGCTAGCTACATAACCGCATAACCACATCAACCACATTAACTACGGGAATAAGTAGAGAGGTTAGCAATAGGTTTACTCGACTAGTGGGTTAGCTTCTCATATACTCTGCTATTCGGGAGAGGAGAAACAAGACAACAAGGCAGTCACTCATAACTAGTAAGACAGGAGAAGAGAGTAGTAACTCATAAACCAGGGAAAGCAGAAAGTTAGATTGGAGAAAGACCATGAGATGGTATAATAAATACATAAGAGAAGATTGGTTTGCTTTCTTTAGTTTCAAGGTAAAAAATGGATTTGTGATATGAAAAGCAGCTGAGTTTCAATTGGGAAGAGTAGGTCAACTATCTAATAAGGCTGATCTACGGCAGGTTCGAATCCTGCCTTAGCTTGTGTTATACTGTAGTTGTCTTCTTTCGACAGAGGACTAAGCTAAAGAGGACCCAATAACCAACGAGCCAGGTACCTTACGTTACACCTCGCTTCGGCAGGTGTTCTAGGTCGGTACACGTAGGTGAAAAGTCCCGCCTCTTAGATAGAAGATTTGTCGGGCAGGAAACACGTCATGTTAGAGAAAGAAAGAAGAAATACCACTTTTCTCATCTATATCGGATGCGCAACCGTCGAATTTGCCGATTTTACAACTGAGATTGGTAACTCATCTGATTCTTGAAAAGAAGGAAGAAAGTCATATTCTTTTGTCGGGGTAGCTTATGCTTCTTCTGATCCTAGGTTAGGCGCCGAAGGCCTAGCTTTCGAATTCCTTTTAGTGAGCGCTTGCTGAGGAGTTCCTCGACGTAGGTATAGCGAAAGAAGAACTAGTAAAGCAGAGTATTGGGGAAGAATAATACTCAGATAGTACAGAAAAAAATGCTTTTGCAGCTATATGCGATAGAAAAAGGTAAGTCAGATTCTTCCTGGCCGGTAAATAGCTCATTCTTCCGATATAGATATAGGAAGTAAGGAATCCTGCTGTTCGGAATGCAGCTACGAAGCCCCTGCTTTGGATAAATTGAGTTGCAAAGGATTCTATTATCTAAAGCCAATCCCGGAAAGAAGGAATTCAAGAGCTACGGTTACACAGGGCGAAACCTATAAGGAAGCCATTCAAATGTGGGAAGAGGTTATTCATAGCTCGAGGAAGGGGAATGAATCAGAATTTTTCTTCTATGATCGATCGGTATTTTAATAAAATAACTTAAAATAAGCATTCCACAGTCGTAGGTACCGACACCGGCAGTCGGATATCAATAATCACTTACCCCGCGTTAGGAGAGTGAGGAGTGAACGGACTCAAATACAGTTGTCAGGAGGGGCCTCCGGCTTAGACATTAGGCATGAGAATCGGCCAATGCATTCACTCACATCCGTTGATTGCGGTGCGCCATACACCAAGCTTGTTTCAGAGCGGGTGTCAGGAGTGGAAAGGAAGAGTTGTACCGAGGACTTAGTCAAGCAGTTACGGTAGCAGTCCTCTTTGTAATCTTACATGACAGCTTTCGAAGCAAGCTAGCCAACAAGTGAGATAGAAAGCTCGCATTTTAGGGCCAATTAGGCCAATGGCAATCCAAGAGTCCATTACAGCCAGCGAGCTAGTTTAAGAGAGAAGGGCATCTATTTATCTTCCTTTTGTCTTGGATCGAGAAAGAGTGATAGGTTGCATTACTTACTAATGACATCTCTTGTGCTAATCTTTTAGATCCAATTGCAGGCCTAAGGCCAGTTGCGTTCCCTGGAGATGGAGTTGGAGTCGTAGGCCCATAACCTTTTTTGCCCCTACAGTTCCAATCCAATAAACTCTTACATACCAAAAAAGGTATGATTCACCCTATATAGAGAGGAAATAAAAGGGATTACCGAAAGTGGTGAGTGCTAAGCGCTTTTCATGTCGTGTCAGACCATTTGCTCTCGATGACAGGCCCATTTAAGTTGCCTTTTTTTCATCGCTATTTAGTCTTGAGTTTCCTGTCCTGTACTTGACTTTGGGTAATTCATCTAGTGGAGTGCCCCGGCGGTTCTAATTAGAATCTAATCTCTCTAGTACGACTTCCTGTAAGCCAGTGCTTTGACCTATTCTCTCTATTGCTAAAAATGCTTTACCAGGCCAATGGCAGTTATCTCGCTTCTGCTAAGGTCCATAGATAGACTAGACTGATACGGAGAAAATATATACTTAGTGACTATTATGAAGAATAAAAGGAAGGGTCTGAGGAGGCTTTCTAATTAGAAGAAGGGAATGAATGGGGATGGGCTCTGTTGCCGATATTTCTCCTTAAGTTGCTTTCATTCGTCGTCCTTTCATCCATTAATCACACATCTTAAAGATAGCCCAGTCGCTCGCCCTATGAGCAAAAGGGAATTCCACGCATTTTAAGCTATGGGATAGAAAAGGATAAGGGAGTCACTAGCGCGTAGGAACTATTAGCTAGCCATGAGTAGCACACTCAATAAGGTCTACAGTCTGAGACATGCAAGTAATTCGTAGAGCTAGATAGGTTACTCATGATAGAGAACATCCACTTTTCTCCTCTTTCTATGATCTGTAAGTAGACAAAAGAGCAAAATGTCGACAAAATGATGTTAACCATCACATCAAATAGGATGAGTTGCTTGATAAGGATAGCAAGGAAAGGCTCAAGAGAGAGGAAAATCATAAGTTTTCTGTGGTTTTTGGCCTATATCCGACATAAAAAATTTGAAAATGGAGTCTGCTCCCTAAGGGAATTCCCATTCTCTCATTTTGTAGCTATATGCGACACAAAAATGCATTTCTTTTTGCCTGCTCCTTAGGGAAAAAGGCTTTCTCTGGTTTTGGCCATAGGTGGAGAGAACTTCATTCTCAAGACGGCTGAGGGCCCTAAGATATACTTCCAATGGGACATAGATAGTAGAATATATGACCTATTGGCCTTTCTCCTCGCATTCCAACGCTAAATCCCAGTCATTGGAACGAAATAGTAAGAATGCCTTTCGCCTTAGAGCTAGTCGAGTTGGCTGCCCAAAGAGATAATTTACCGGTATGACTGCCCTAGAACCAGGCTCCACAGATCCTTAGGAAAGTATGCCTCTACTAAGAAGTGCCCCTAGCGGGCCTTGATTGGCGAGTGTGAAGTTCGATGTCGCGAGTTAGCCCGATTGGTTGGCAGCTGTGGTACTTCCTTTTTGCAGTGGAAAAAGGAAAGGCCATAAGCAAGCTGTTGGTGTTAGAACTAGTTATTAATGGTCGGCTTAATGGGTATCCTTTTCGGTATGCGTTGCGAACACTTTCATTTTTAGCCTCTCATCTTCTCTAGAGAAGCGAAACTCGAACGGATAGAGCAGATGGTCCAACTACATAACTTTTTCTTTTTCATTACTTCCATGGTCGTGCCTCGTGGCACGGCAGCACCCGTACTATTGAAATGGTTCGTCAGTAGAGATGTTCCCACGGGTGCCCCTTCTTCCAATGGTACTATAATTCCTATTCCTATCCCTTCATTCCCTCTTTTGGTCTATCTACATTCCAGGAAATTCATACGCTCCATGGACGGAGCAAAAAGTGGAGTCTTGGTCAGAGCAAGCCGCCCTACAGACATAATTGGGAGAAGCTCATCCGAAACTAGAGCTAGAAACGCCTCATTTCGTTTCGTTCCCCTTCTTCATTTCCTTATTCTTGAATCCAAGAGGGACTTCTCATATTTAGAATCTTTATGCGGTGTGCTCCGTTTACTATTCTTTCGTACTCTATTCTCTTTACCACGCGATAGGTCAGCGAAGCGTGAGCAGGCGCGGAGAAGGAAAGGCCAAATACTTCGGCCTAACGGGAATGAGCAACGACGAAATGACAAGATGAGGTGCCCCGGGCACCCCCATTTAGAAAGAAGGGTCGAAGGTTTTGGGCCTGTAGCTTTCCCCGCCCCCCCTTCGTCGGGTGGTGCTTGTGGGGCCACCGGAGGCAAGGTGCCACCTGAAATCGGGCTTGAAGCTCTCGCCTTACCAACGAGCCGACAGCTGATGGCTGTTGGTCACGACTACTACCAAAAAGCTCCAATGAAGATGAATATTTCACATGGAGGAGTGTGCATCTGTATGTTGGGTGTTCTTCTGTCGTGCGACCCGCCGGCTTATGTGCGACCTGTGGCCCACGCCTCCTATTTGTTCAGGGCGGGCGGCGTGAACTCTGATTCGATCCGGGTATTCAATCCCGCCGCTGAGATGCTCAGTTGACTCTTTAACCTTGATAGGAAGATGGCTGATTCAATAATTCGTGCATAAGGGTAAGTAACTTTGGATGAACTAATGCGAATGGGCTTCGCGCCTCGCTGCTCAGAAACACCCAGTGCTGACCACACTGAGAGACACGAAAGCGCAGGTAACGCCAGTTGGCGAAGTGGCGTTAAGCATCCCTAGCGGTACGAAAAGAGAGGTCGTGATGATATCATCTACGTCCGTACCGCTCCTCGTGGAGTAGATCCCGCATCCAACCAAATCTTTGACCAGGGAACGGGATAATTCCCACTACCGCTGTCAGGCCAGCCGGGCCGTGAGCGCGGTGGGAACGGGCTTCCCAAAAAGCCAGCCCGGGCTGGGGTCAGCATAGAATGAAGGGGATGGCCCTAATGTTGTGTTGGCAAAGCCAACTTCTTGGGTTGCGGGTGGGGAAAAGCGGACGTGGGGACTCGGATCAGGGCGCAGCGTAACTAGGAGAGCCATTCCATTTAGGGCGAGACAGAATGGGCGGGCACGAGCGGTCTGGTGTCCGAGCCGATTGGTCAGACAACGACTACTTCACTTATTATATTAGCCGCCTATCCCGGAATGGTATGGAATAGAAAGAACGCGAAGCGCTAGCGCTATAGGTTTGCGGGGGGATAAGCTTGTGAAGAAGCAAGCTTATACCCGCCCCGACCGGCAGCTGCTGGGTCTCCCCATCTCTCCTAAACTTCCCCCGGTCTTCGGCCCGAGCTGTATGAGGCAGAAACTCGTCCCACGTACGGTTCGGGGGCCGAGCCCCACCCCAGCAGTAATGGTGCGGCTTAGGTCAACTAACACAAAGAAGATACAGTTCACTCAACGATTGCCTTTGGGTTCCGAACTCCATATGGGGAAGGAGCGTTGTTGTTTGCGAGGTATCGATCATTTACATGGACCCACTTCTCATTCCATTTGTGGTAATTTTTTGATCTATAAACCGTCCCTAACGAATGATCGGCTCATGTTTGAGCATGATGAATCACTTCGTGCCGACCTTTTGCCAATAAGCTTTCCGGCCTTATATGAGAATGGAAAACTGGAGCATTTTCTGCATCGGTGGATGAAAAATAGGGAACATAATAATTTCTGCTTGACCATGTTCCCAGAAAAAAGATACTTTCGAGAAACGACGAGCACGACTGAAGTGGCTATACATACAAATTCTTTTACGGATCTATATGCTTCGATTGGAACTTCCAGTTCCAGAGCAGGCGGCTGGTATACCACCATAATGAAACTTCCTTTTATTTTTTTTATTCGGATAGGATTTATGTTGGCTTCGTCGGGAGGCTCGCGTAGTTTGTTACGTCAGCTCCAAAAGGATAAGTTGGGGTTTTAGTCTAAAAAGTTTAGTGGAGTTATAAAATGAAAATTGCATAAATAATAGGGGGGGGGGGGAATTAGTATAGTAGGACCTTTGATTGCTCCTCGCCTTGATTCACTTAGTGTTTACATTACAAGGTTATGGATCAGATCACATAACGGGCTCTCACATATGTGTATGTATAGATAGAGGCGTAACATCCTCAAATAGAAGGGCTGATTTCCTCACATCCGAAGCAAGGGGCTTATGGGCTCCTATCGGCTTCAAATCACCTTTCTAATCCGGAAATAAATACCAGATAATAATAGAATCATCGGACCCAGAAAAGATATCTTTTCTTAAGCCACCAATTAAGGGCCTGTCTTCTTCATTCGGTTTCGAGTAGTGCTTCATTTATATCGTAATTCTCTTGCCAAGGTGCTTGCCACTCTTTCCGCGTAACATCCGTAACGTAAAAATGAGTCTATTTCATGACGTCCTAATCCGAGATCAGAGGCCCTATGTGATTTCCTCGTGAAATCAAATACTCATCAAAAAACAATTTGATTCCCGCAGCGAATCTTCCCCGATGGTGTTAAAGCATGCAAGCTCTTCCTCTCAATGACTGACTCCGTAATGACATAATAACCCTCACCAGGCTTTATGAGGGACCGGCTTACTCCTTCACATTTTACAGAGTGGCTGGCCAACATAGTTCCGGTACCCAAGAAGGGTAAGTTCGGATGTGCATTGACTTCAGGCATCTCAACAAGGCTCGAGTAAACCTTAGGCTTCCCTCTCCTAACGTTCAACAAAAATAAGTAGGGTTCCCCTGCCTGCGAGGGAGAATACGCGGGCCTTTCTGAGATTTTGAATGAAAAACTTTTCAACTAAAGTCAAGACTATGCTGCTGCACATGACAAGAATCTGCTCTTAGGTGCCTTTCCCGAAGAAGGGAAGACGAGGCATAGCAAAGGCTAAGGCGATGGAAGCAAGACTGAGTCCCTGTGTAGAAGGCCCATTTTGCTTTGATACGAAGGAGTTCATTAGCTGGTTGGTAGGCTGCTTCTTGTTCAGTATTTGTATTGGATTTGTTTTCTGCTTTGGCCGGGAGGTACCCTACGCCCCTGGTTTTTTTAGTGGAATCCCCAACCAAAGGGATACTAATCTCGTGAAAATGAAGGGAAATTCAATGACTTAAAGGAGCTTTTAAGCCACTCATTTATCGATTCGTAGATGCAGAGAAAAAATACGCTGTGAATGCCGCCGATACCGGAGCTGCTTACCGACGTTTGCAAGAATACGCTATTCGGACGAGAATACAGAGAATCCGCCGTGCCCTACGACTCACTTGTTTGTTGGAAGAAAGATAACTAAGCCCCAAATCCCGTATTGGTATTGGCATAAAACGAGAGCTTTTTTCGATTGAAGCTCTCCTATGGTCCTTCCTTCGATCTACCGCCTCTTCCTTAGTCTTTGGTTGATCAGGCCCTTTTTTTAGGCCTCTCAGTCTTCTACTCTAACGGGGGAATAACAAGTCCATTACGTATAGATGCATCAGTCGACTCTGTGGATTCTGTTTATTCCGGTTCTTCCGAATATCGATCCCTTCGTCAAATCATGTCTACACGGGAATAAAGCTTTTCAAAGCACCCGCAGATTGAACAACTGAATATCCATAGCTTTTAAAGATTCAGATGTTAGATCGGATTTTTTTCTGGGTTCCAAACCTGTTAAAAATTTAAGCGAGCCCGGGGAGAGGAGTAGAGCCCAGCAAGCAACATTGAGCCCCAAAATAGAGTTTCTATTCAAATCCCTACTCAACACGATGCCTTAAGGAGAATCCGAAGCTGGTTGCTAGCGGAAGTAGCGCGCCAAAGAGCAAAGCGGAGCATTCACAAAGAAATGGTGTAAGCGGAAGGGAAGGCGCAACGGTTAACGACTGCCCGAGGAGTGATACCTCTCTGATTTTCCCTTTTTAAAGGAGACAATAAGGCCGTCTTGAAGCTTCCGCGCTTTTGGTAGCTGTTAGACAAGTGATACCGTACGCAAGTCCGGACCTATATAGTGAGGGTGCGCTAAGGCTAAGGCGAGTTGATGAGCTAATACAGCTGGCTGACTTTTCATATGTGGAGGCAACCTGACGTTAAGCACTGGGGCCAGCCACAAAGGAATAGTCTATAATAAAGATATATATCCTCTTTCAGCTGACCTTTCTAAACCATGCTTCGAAATCAAGCTAGAAAAACAAACACTAAGCAAGTGCTGTCCTAATGAAATGGCTTGGTGGAACCAGCTCCCTACTAGTTCTACTTAGTGGAGGAGTAACCCCATCTCCCGATAGTCGAGCAGCAAGATCACCTCCCACCAGCAGTTAAAGATTTGGCCTTTCCCCTTTCTCTCGCGCTTTTCCACTCCTTGAAGTCAATATTCTCGATGTAAGCCAGCCCCTAATGACTACTCGTCCTTGTCCTATCATCCTTTCTTCTAAAAAAAAAAGAACGAGTTAAACCTCGCACCCGACCCAGGTATCAATTCTGTAACGTAACGATCGAATCTCCTTTGCTATGAGTTCTTTCCATCTTATTCCATCTTAAATAAGGAGCAGCGCTTACTTCTGTGAGTTACTGGCAAAAACCACTAGTTGATTAGAAATGTAAACCCGGAGTTATACTCCAAGATCAAGAATGTTAATCGAAATTACTGGCTTCATAACTTAATTTTCGCTTTCGCCTAAAAGGATCCTTAATCACGTCACGGAGTCCATTCTGGATCTTACCAAAAGCTCTATCTGACTTGAATGCGGCAAGATATGTATGAATCACCCCCATTTGTACGGTCTTTCATAAGAGTGTTCTCTAAAAGGCGTGGAAACTGAAACCGCTGTTGTCTGGTGGAATAACTCGAGTCGGGGAATCGGGTGTTATACTTCTATCTAATAGAAAAGAGCCCTCTGGATGCCCTCTATAATAAGTGGGAGAAGGATGGACGCTTTCTTTTAACCGGAGTAGAGAACTTCCTCGCATTCTTATGCCAATTCCCCTTTGTTAGCCGAAGCTGACTCTAGGGCGTCTTCCAGCTGTGCTATGCTTGCTTCATTTATGATACCGCTGGTCGTGCTTCACTGCTTCATTACATTACTAGAACCGAATAAGAGGTCTTCTCTTGCCGCTACTCACTCGGGTCAAGCACCCGCCCGAGCTCCCAGCTACAAGGAAAGGGAAGAATTGAAAGAGGAAAGAATAATAAAGAATAAAAAAGCTTGTTTTTTCTTATTCTTAAAAGATGTTTTAAGGTGCTAAATTAATGGGTGCCGGAGCTTAGAGGTAAAAGAGCGGGTTAGGTTAGCTAGGAATTTTTCTTTCTCTTATTACTTAATGAAATAGACCCTCTGGAAAGCTCTAACTTATGAGTTCATGAGCTCTAGCAGTGCTAGCATTTATAGGAATGAATGAGATCTTTCCTGATACTTGTAGCGAGTCAAAATAGGGAAAAAGCGCCTAACACGCGAAGTGCCTATCTCCCTCAGACACTTTCAAAACACTATGGGTCGTTTAGGGGCGGTTGAGTATCCGGCCCGATCGATCGATGGGGTTAAAGAGTCCTTGTTTCATTTCTTTTTATAGGAATATTTTTACTTTATATGCTCTTTTCGCGGTAGAGCTTCTTCTCCAGGACCAGTTGCAGCCCTAGATTCTCTTTCTTCGTATCTTTATTTAGATGCGGATTATTCTTATCCTCTTGATTCAGCGGCTGATTCATCAGTTGGATATTCATATGTTGTCGAATCAGAATTTAGCCTTTCTTTAGCTATATTGGGACATATTGAGTCCCAATATATAAATAGACCCTGCATAAGTGGTTGATCTTAGCGTGCTAGCCGCTGCTTCATTTCGTATAGTGATAACGCTTTCTCTTTCTTAGCGCTCCACTCCCCTTGTATAGTAAGAGGAACTCTGGTTACGCGGCTTCTCTTATAGGGATTTTCTCTGACTTGACTCAGCTTGACCTACTTGACTCAGCGGTTAGAGTATCGCTTTCATACGGCGAGAGTCATTGGTTCAAATCCAATAGTAGGTAAGACCGGCCGAAACCCCTGTTTTTGCCAGCATGACAGCAAGCACGGACTGGCTGCAAGGCAAGGAGTCGAATGACCAAAGCAACGGTTGCTTCAACTTTTTGCCTTCTTCGACCGCCTTGACACTTTAATATCAAGTAAGCCCACATACATGAAGAGAAGAATCGGTCGAGCGGAAAAAAGAAAGAAAAGGGCCAGGGATTTGCCGACTGAGGCTCTTTTCAAGTTTGCCTACGTATCTGCCGCACTTGGCCAGGATCAAGTCAGCACTTTAGAATGAAGAAGACAATGCGCACATAGAATAGAAAGCTGCTGTTTGCAAGCTATTTCTTTAGCATTATAACCCGCCCTTCCTGTTAAGGAGTGACGGAGCTCTCCTAAGCAAGAGAAAGGAAAGGTAAACTTGTTTTGAACAAAATTCCATAGAAGGTGCAGATGAATAAGCGGTATTGGAGGAGGGAACAGCCATAGTTGATGCATCGAATGCTAGTGCAATAAGACTTGATGAAGGCGGGATAACGGCACTTGCCTTCAAGCTTGAAACTTCTTGCCCCTCCATCCTGCCTTTAATAGTATAAATCTTCGACATCTTCAGCGGAATCTTCATCTTTCTTCTCCAGTTGATGATGCATATTCATATTGAACTTCAACCAATGTCACTTGCTCAACAACTGCCTTCTTCCACAGTAGCTTCCTCTCCATCCTGAGGCGAGTCCACAAATCCAATTTTGTCCATTTCTTCTGCCCGTGCCGTGGTTGACTTCTTGGATTCCATTTTTTTTTATGGTCACTTATGTTATTGAAAATTATTATAGATTCATTTAGTGTTATTACTTGACTCACTACGGAACTTCCTTTGGGCGAGCCTACTTACTTAACTTGATTGACTGCGGAGCTACTTCGTCCCTTCCGTTGGCTACTCTCGTATGAACACCGTTTCTCTCCTTATATTATCTAGCCCGCCTGCCTTCTCTTTAATTAAGTGATCCCATTTGCTTTCCAGCGGCTTGGCGCTAGAACACTTCATTAAGAAAGATCAGACAAAGAGAAACTTCTTCTGTTAAACAAAGCCCTAACCTCATCCCTTCCCCGAGCGCCTTCCTACCTCATCAACATTAGTTAATTCTCCTTCCCCGGGCGAAGGTTATGCTTAGTGTCCATTAGACTATGGAGAACTACTGGTACCAGACTAGAAAGACAAAGAACATCTTATTATAAGGGCCTGTAGCTCGATACAATTTGAGGCCAGTTCCTTACTTGCCTACGAAGAAAGGGGCAGACGGATTCGGCCATTTACTACCGCTAGAATAGAATCAGACTATACTACTATACTACTGAGGGTTACCCACGCCCACGACTAAGGGGATAGCAAGAGCACTTGCCTAGCCTAGCCTTCTGGAAAGGAGATAGATTCAAGTGAGGGCTCGTATTCTGAACTTCACTTTCTTTCGAAACTCAATTAGATAATCCCTTGTGCATGGGCCACCCCTTAACCTATCAGTCAGGAGAGAGCAAGGACGAAAGCAAGGTTAATCAGAATGCATCTCCAGTAAAGGGAAATGTTGAAGGAAGCCCGCTGACCGATGTAGCCACTAAAGGGAGAGAAGGATTGGACTCGTCACTGTTAACATCCTCTCCTGTAGCAAGCGATCCATTCCCAGAAGCTGGCGTCACCCAAGGGTATGACGACAATAGAGCGGAACCGTCTGTGGTTGACTCCTACGGGGTCCAAGTTCGAGAGATTCTTACAGCTTACCTAAGCAGGAAAAGCCCAACTTCGGAAACAGCTCTGAACGTCAGAAAATAGTCTATAAAATGTCATATCCGGACATCGCTACAACTGCGCTGGCTGAATGGGAGAAGCACTACGACCTATCAATAAGCGACTCCAGTAGGCTATATATATTAGTAGCCAACCGGCCGAGGGGCCAGTACCGCTTGTTATAGCCAGTAGGGACCACTGGTAGGCGATTTATTTTGGCAGGACGACGTGGGCGCACGCCTTGTTGCCGCTAGGCGCTTTCCGCGGCTAGTGCCGGTTAGCTTATTATTTGGCCCATCTCAGACAGGAAGTGCTTTTCAATCTCCGACTTCGGGTCATCCAGTAGTAAGCCCATTCAGTGAGAAACCTTTTTCAACTACAGACTTAGAGGCAAGGGGCAATAAAGCTGACTAGCCTACCACGATCGAGTTCCCCGACTCCCTACGCTACGGTCACACCGCCATAAGGCCGACCGCACTCCACCTTTCGGTGTCTACGGGTCTGGCTCATCTCCTACTGGTGCCTTTGCATAGCAATACTCTCTTTAGGCCCACTCTATTACTCGAGACTCCTCTCAACATTTCTACAACCACAATCTCGACTCATATACCATCTAATGTTCTCTGCCATGTTCGAAAGCATATGAACCTTGCCTGGTCGCGAAGCAATTATAATTTCTTTATTAGTGATCCGTGGAAAAGAAAGTATGAATGAAAGCGTTTTTCGAAATCAACTTCACTTCTCTTATTACACTCAAAGAACTCTTTCAAAAAGAAAGCAAGGCTAGTGAACAGCAAAAATCGAACTAAAAACAACTACTTATTATATTGTGTTACGCCTACTTTTTTGCTGCGCTATTCCTAAATTCTTATTATTCGCTTATAAAGAGTGAGTGAGCGAAGAAAGACAAATCAAAACGATCGTTTATTTGAAAATGGTTGGTTGTCGCGAGGTAACCCCCGAGGTACCCTCCCCTATCAATCGGTCGAAAATGAGTGAGTGGATTTCGTCCTGTGCCTAAAGCGGAGGGTGCCCATTGCCGTGAAAGCTTTGATAGCGACCTACGCCCTATTTTTTCATGTATCTCATTCCGGCAAGAACCCTACCTTACGACTTCAAGTTCGATTCCCAATGTCTTGTTAGAAAGGTTTTTTTTTCGTCTTGGATCGCGGAAATTCTTTTTTCATAGCCGCTCCAGTTACTTTTTATTCCAGCTAGTGCCAGGCGAGTCATAATAGACTCCTTTTTCCTAGCCAGCGAGTTATCCTCCAGACAGTTTCCTTACAGCCAGTCTAGAATGAGTTTCAAATTCCATTCCCACTAGTGCAAATGGAGCAGGAAAAGCAAGAGTTGTTCAAGCAGAGCAGGATAAAGTGGCTAGGTAAAGCAATTTCTATCTATAAAGTTTGAAAGCTTGAGTCGCTTATTGATAGGTCGTTAGAAAGACCTTTTATTTTGAGCAAGTTCTTATATTTGAAGGTCATCTAGAGGGCCAGTGGAAGTACAATCATATAAGATTTGCACCTCTTCCATTCCAATAGATCCTAGTTCTCTTCCGAGGGCAACTGCAATCAATCTCTGAGTCTTTCTAAGCCAGTTCAGTTATTTCTACTTAGGATACATTTCCAGCCGATGGAAAAAGAGTATTTACTTAGGAGGGCTAAGACATTGAAGGATAGTGTCCACTCCAGACCTCTCCTGGTGTTTTGTTTACGCACCTTCTAATTAGTCCTTGCCATTTCTGACTTATCTTACTTAAGGCTCTCCATAGCTATTCTTATCAGTGCTTCCCTTCCTTCAAGTCTTTCTTCTAGTTGTTTTTATCCCTACGAGAACAAGCCATTTATTTTCTGGGCAGAAGTCAGGTAGGAGGGCCAGCGCCTTTTCTCTTCTAGCATTAATAAGACTTTGACTTCTTTGCTTAAGGAAAGGAATAAGGAGCAAACATGGCATGAGTCTTAACGTCTGCATCTAAAAGGGTAGAGAAAGTATAGGAATAAGGTTTGCATTCTAACAAATAAGATTTCGCAAGGTGAGGCTGGGACGAGAGACAATCCATAGAGCTATGATTCTTTTGTGACTTCCACCTTTCGTCGAGTGTGAAATGGTGGGAAAACAACCTCTGGCATTGGTTGGTCAAGATCCGAGGCTTAGATTAAGACAAAGAAGCCGCCGAACGCTGCCTCTGAGGAGATGTACGAATACTCATTCTCTTACCAATGTCTCTACTTCTCAAATCAATTGGAGAGGCCTCGAACGCCAAAAAGAAAGTCATTGACAGAATGGATTTCGATCTAGGCTCTAGAATAGTATTTTTGAAGAAAGAAGACCCGAGCACACGCCTGAAAGCAGCCTGACTTGAATAACCAATTGTTTTTCCTCTTTCCTCTCTGGATTCTCTGGATTGGGTCTTCCCCTGCCTCAAAGAGTAGGGTTCCATTCTGCAAGATCAAAATAGAATAGAAAGAAGTCGTCTTCTACGATAAGGGTTCGTTCATGCTTTGTACTATCTTTCTGTCGCTTTTGAGATCTCGTAGCGGCTCATTGTTATCGAGAATGCGAATTCCAATCAGACTCTTTAGTGGAGTCCGTGCCCCTCCGTTCCAAAGGTCAAAGAGGAGTACAAGCCAAAAGGTGCCATAGTCGTCGCAAAGGTTCAAGCAAGGAGGAAGTAGGTCTCAAAAGAAAAAGGGGGAGGTTTCAGAATTCCCAAGCGCCTAGTCAGTTGAAGGGTCAGTTCAAGGTTAGCGTCCGATTGTGCGCAATGAATAAATCAATGTATTTGCGGAAAATGGGACGCTGAAGGTCAGGGGTAGCCGATGTTAGCAACTTCTTAACCTGGCTGCACCACTTTCTTTTTAGTGAAAGGTGAGCTACGGTGCCCCAAACCACAAGCAAAGGTTCTAGGAGTAGAGATCTCGTCTCTGCAGGTTCGGAGCTCCTATCTCCGTACCGAGCAAAGCGCAATGTGGTAATAAATCTAAGTCTGGGTTCGGTCTTCCGGTGGACGGCATCGATCGTAAGGTGGATCTACAGTCTTGAAGCTCCTTCTCCTGAGTCGACCTTTGCTTTTGGGCAAAAGTGTGCTTCCTTGCCTGTTCTTCTAGTTAACTACGTTGTGGTTCCTTCTTTCCATTCCTTGGGAATGGTGTCCGTGCTACTGAGTTCCCCATTCATCTGCTTTATTTGGTCTCCCCCTTTCCTGGTGAGAGAAAGCCAACCCCAGCTAGATGGAATATCATACCATTATTCTGATGATTCTATTCTGCATTCTCCGTTCAAAACCGTCTACTCTATAACGAAAGAAAGAAGGAACAGTAGATAGTACACTGTGCTTCTAGAAGACATTCTTAGCCCCATTTCTTTTGTGACCGGATTTGAGTCTTTGCCTTCGAACCAAGGGCTTTTTTCTCCATTTTCAATGTTTCACTCGTTTCACTCACCTTATTCAACTGTCTTGCATGGTATTTTGGGAGGACCTTTTTCTTCCAATAAGACTATTGGGGCCTATTAATAAACACTCCTTGGGGACCCCCAGGGTCTGGATGACAAAGCAGCAAGGACCTTCCATCAACAAATCTGGTCAGGCCAACAGCCAACAAGGGGCTGTTGATTTGATGGGACAAACTGATTGATGGGAGTTATTTTTGTTGTTTTCCAGAGTAGACAGGCTTGGAGGGGAGGAGCGAGGCCCTCGCCAGGTAAACTTTCTGAGCTAAGTTGGTGTTACGCGCGTGGATAGTAGGTAGGGGGGAAGGGCAAGCTTAGTCCATGGCAAAAGAGGGGCTCTCAAACAGCCTCTGTGCAGCAAATCGAGGTCTCGACGAGCCTCTGCCGACGTTTTGGACCCGGGGACCTAAGCTTTGCTAAAGCCGTGAAAAGGGGTGGACAGTTGTTGTTTTTTTTGACTAGTTGGACTGGTTCGCCTAATCGAAAAGCCCCTACCTTACTTGTTCACCGTACTAGATCTCCATATCATATGTGTAAAGCGCCCACCTCGGATACGAAAGAAGGACAGGAGTGGTTCCACTAGCCGATGCTTAAGCGTCAGCCCTTCCCCATAAGCCTCATCCGTACCTGAATAATAGTCAATCAGTTGCCGAATCGGCATCCGCCGAAGCCTATAAATGTTCAATATGAAGTTCCATCCTCCATTTATTTCCCACGGATAAGCGGTTGCCGGAAGCTTCAAGCTTACTTTAATGGGCAAGACTTCCTCGTCGGGCCACCAACTGTTCAATCTCAATCTCCATCTGCTACCTTCCACTCTTTCAATAGAAGGTCATCAGTCCCCCGAGACTAAACTCAGGTAAGCTTCTTTCGTTGAAGGGGGGGAAGTGTGCTGACTCTACTTTAAAGGAGAGGGACTTGACTTACTCGACTAAGAATCCGTTAGCCTTACGCGAGAGAATAGGCCCTTTTTCATTGAGTTCTTTTCCCGATTGCCTTGGCTTCATAATTATATACTCAATGTGACGAGAACCTCATATTGATAAAAAGTCCAGTGAATACCCTGTGATTCAGAGAGGGAATCCGGTCTTTAGACACTCGGCCCTTGCTTCTTGGCTGTGGATAGGGCTTTGACTCTCTTGCTAGAAAGCTAACCCTTTACCTTTATCCGGTTATGACTCGGCGGAAGCATAAGTATACATTTTCTGTACAGCCGGCTCTGGACTTTCCGCTTTGATAGATAGATCTTTCCTCCCTCACTCTCTCATCCCTTATTGAAAAAATGAAAAAATGGGATCGACTCTTTTGAAGTTAGGCTCGATTACTCCTTGAAATAACCCCTAGCAAGAAAATGAAAGTAGGTTTTGACTAAGCGCCGGAGGCTATGAATCGTTCTTCCTTCTTTCTCGCTTAACGGAGCATTAAGAAAGAAAGGAGCCGCAGGCGGGTGGTTGGTCTTTGGATCAGCAGCCGAGTTAGTTGTGAATGTGGTCTCAAGAAAGATATAAATTCGGTGAAGGGAGGTATGGTACGGTCGAAGACTTCTAAACACCGGGGCTAACCCGCCCAAAGAAGGAGTATGAAAGGGCAGATCCCCCATTTATTGCCTCATATCTCCTCTTATGTCTAGCCCCTGCCCTACTAAAAGAGCTCTTGAAGCTTCTTATAAGAAAGATGCGCTTAGGTTACTTGATAGGGTCCTATATTGATTGGCTAATGTTCGACCTAAACCGGGAAAGCGGGCAAATGATCGATGGCACGGGCTGTCACCGCCCTGTGTTCGTGGTGTTTAGTTTGATACTAAGCCCAGGCATAGACGCCGGAAATCACCTTTCACCGCTCTTTTCTATTTCACTCGCCTTTCATTCACATAAGAGAAGGGATGAAGAGTCGTGGGAGGCTCTTCTAGCCCTTATTTGAAAACCATACGTAGAAGTAAAAAGGGGGAACAAACGGTATCAAAGCTCTCTTTGAAGTGGAGCAGGCAGGGAACTAAATCCATAGAGCTGGTGCTAGGTCATGGAAATACCTTAATCAGGATCTAGGGCATTGGAATAAATACCTCTAGTTGTTGATAGGGCGTGGGGCAAAGTCCATAGAGTTAGAGAGTTGGCTTGATAAAGCAGACGCAGGAGTTGAACCTGCCGTTGTTGCATTTGTTGTTCGTGAGTCGATCCTCTGCTAAGAGCTTGGTTCTAGCTGTCCGTAGCTGTTTCTGATATAAGAGTTTGTTTCTAGCCGTCCGTAGCTGTTATGATTTTTTAAACAGGAGAACGGGAAAGGCAGGTAGAAGAGATTCGTCCGGTGGGGCTCAAGCTAATAGGAAAAAAGAAGTGCAGCGACGATCATAAGAAAAGAAAGATACACAGAAGCTTAGGAAGGAGTACGCCCGCTTCATAAGGCCTTCGGACCACATGGAGTTCCCAATCATAGTAAATGGAAAAGTTTTTTCCTGGCGAATAACGAAGGCTAGCGCTTTTTACAAAGATTAATGGCTTAAGCTGACTTCGACTGAAGCTTCAGTCACCATGGCATGGCTACCCTTACTTCCTTGATTTCGGAAAGCGAGCGTAGTGAGGCGAATGTGTGTGAGCTACTCGATCGATTGTGAAACCACCTTTTCTTCCTAAGACCTGATTCTTCCACCTTTTCCTGCCCAGCTGCTCTTACCCGATTCTCCGAAACTACCTTTTCCTTTTCGCCTACGACTTCCTCCTTCAATGGAAGCCTCGTTCAGGGATGAATAATGTTACCACAAAAAAGAATAGACATCGCAAGAGCAGAGAGATCAGAAGCAAGTAGGCTTTTAGATGGGCTTGTGAAAGAAGGAGCTGTGGGGACGGTGGATGCTACGAATGCCCTGGTTCTTCTGACAGAGTAGGCTGTTTTTTACTCAGCAGTGAGGGAATGGTCTGCTGTTGCGACGAATAAGGTCTTACTTTTAATCTGCTGCACATGACACGTAACCGCTATTTGCAATAACCGCTCATAGGAGTTAGCACGAAAAAACTGCTATAAAGACGCTTTTTGAAAGATCCGCTACAAGAGTCTCCCTTGCTAGTCTTTGAAAGGTAACTAAATGCCTATCCGCTGCTAGGGGAAGGCAAATAAATTATCGCCTTCTAAGGTCTAGTCGGAATCAATGCCCTCCGATTTTCGAACTAATGCCAGATCTTCCTCAATAGGAACTTAACTTATACCTGGCTAAGGGAAGGAGGAGGCACGTATCGAAGGAGAAGAGGAAGAAGCGTTCAAAACCCTACCTTTTACGGTGCCCAAAGGAGAAGGAAAGCCCGCTCATGCTCTCCCCTTCTCCTCGTATCCCTCGCATCTCCTACAGGCATGTTTAAGATGCCGCTCCTCGTATCCTTTCTTTGGAAGATCACTTTCTCACCGCTATGGTGTCGTTGCAAGAGGCAAAGACCTAGCCTTCCCGAACTAGAAGAAAAAAGAACTGAACTCATAAGAGGGCTTTCAAAAGCTCCTAATAAACATCCCTAGGGCTTAGGGAGTCATTTGATCTATAAAGCTCTTTGCCAGAGCAGAATGACCATTACTTACGTAGTGGAAAAAATACATTGATGAATACAATCATTGTTGTCTGTCGCTAGGAAAGAAGTAGACCTCTGGTGTTACGCCTTCCTGTAACTGCTTAAACCGGAAATGAAAAATGATTTCTGAAACTGAGTTCCCGATCTTTAGAATTCTAAAAGTTTTCAAAGACAGTAAGAAAGAACTGAAGCTTTGTGTTGAATTCTTTGCCCACAGGCACTATATCCTTGGGTTCGAAAGCTCGTGATACATACTAACAAGTAAGAACGGGTCTAATAAGTAAGAACTGGCATTCTAAGGCTCCATTTCTATAAGCAAAATATGAAGTTTTCGCATTTGTAATGGGGTAGGACGCAGAGTGTAACACCAAGAGCATCCTTTAGTCCGAGCTAATATCAGTCTATTGTGTAAGCTGTTAAGCCTCTCTTCAGGCACAAGCCTTCGAAGAATCCGTTTTGAAACCTGATTACGCGCTCGTAGCAGCCCATTCCCCATAGCAAGCAAGGGATCAGACTGAGTTACCTAACTTAGGCCTTGCCCTCTGCAATGAATAACTTTTCAGAAAGGGACTCTGTAACCCAACTTCCAGCTCTTTGCGCAAAGACTTTGTATCCGATCCTGATCTTTGTTACCTCTCAGGTGGAACTCAAACCCCAAGGCTTATAAGGGAAAGCTCCCAACCTATGTTTGTTATACCGATCCATAAACGGTAACTACAAGCCAATGCATCACTCCGCTTAGAAGAGGTTGAGTAAGATGCCAGCAAAGAGGAAAAAGAGGATCCGAAGCATGAAAGTTCCATTTCCGGGAAATACGACGTACCATGATACTTTCTGTTTTGTCCAGCCCTGCTTTGGTCTCTGGTTTGATGGTTGTACGTGCTAAAAATCCAGTACATTCCGTTTCGTTTTTTATCCCTGTTTTTCGCGACACTTCAGGTTTACTTCTTTTGTTAGGCCTCGACTTCTTCGCTATGATCTTTCCAGTAGTTCATATAGGAGCTATAGCTGTTTCATTCCTATTCGTTGTTATGATGTTCCATATTCAAATAGCGGAGATTCACGAAGAAGTCTTGCGCTATTTACCGGTGAGTGGTATTATTGGACTGATCTTTTGGTGGGAAATGTTCTTCATTTTAGATAATGAAACCATTCCATTACTACCAACCCAAAGAAATACGACCTCTCTGAGATATACGGTTTATGCCGGAAAGGTACGAAGTTGGACGAATTTGGAAACATTGGGCAATTTACTTTATACCTACTATTTCGTCTGGTTTTTGATTCCTAGTCTTATTTTATTAGTTGCCATGATTGGGGCAATAGTACTTACTATGCATAGGACTAAAAAGGTTAAAAGACAGGATGTATTTCGACGAAATGCTATTGATTCTAGGAGGACCATAATGAGGAGGACGACAGATCCAATCCACAACCGACTAACCACTCAGGCTGCTACGGGACGAGGGGCTCTAAGCGCTCACGAACACAACACTTTTAGGAAGGTGTCGGAGCGTGTTTTGTTCTATAAACCGTCCCTAACGAATGATCGGCTCATGTTTGAGCCTGATAAGTCATTCGATTTGAACAACGAAAATAAAGCAGCTGCAGCTCGTTTTTACTGCAGTTTTATTTCCGTTTTCTTTGTTTTTCTCGTTGTTCTGTCCACGAATTTGGAACACGTTGCATTCTGTGATCCACGAGGTGAGACGCCCATGGACTGGCTTCCGGTAAGGGAAGCACCGGTGGCTCCCCCCGTGGCTCCTCTGGTGGTGATACCCCAATTGGTGGAGCCTCTTCTTTCAGAAGTGGATCGTCTCACTGTTCTATATAACAAGTACCTTATTCTGAACTTGGGAGGCGACCCCAGCATTACTCAGCTGAAACAAGTCGTCGAATGCCAATTCTACATAGAACAATATGTGGAGGCGGCCTTGGTGGATGATGGGTTTACCCCCCAATCCATCCTCCAAAAGTATGCCGAAATACGGGGGGAGATCCATTCTCCACACGGAAGGCTCTTCTCCCTCCCGACTTACCACCACTACCTAACTCAGATACGCCAAAGAGGAACGCGGCAAAGCGTTCCCTATTCGCGTATAATTTCCGCCATCCGGAGGAATGGAATACTTTTGGATAAAATGCCTGCTCCTGGCAGATTTTGGTAGCTTCATTCTTGCTGGTGGTACTCAACAAGCTCTCAGGGAATAATCTCTTTCTTATTTCTGCCTTTCTTTCCCATGACGACTAGGAACGGGAAAATACAAAATTTCACATCGAATTCCGGACCTCAACATCCTGCTGCTCATGGTGTTTCACGATTAGTATTGGAAATGAACGGAGAAGTGGTGGAACGTGCGGAACCACATATTGGATCACTCCAGTGCGGCACGAAGCCGCTGACGCCGAGTCGGCTTCTATGCCGCTAGCTATGCCCTGCTTGATCCCCCGGCACGGTGGAGGTTCCGTAGCGCGTCATGAGCACCGGGCTAAGGGGCGGTTGAGCAACTCAAGCGAACCCCCCCCTACCTTAAACATAGGGACAGAAGGGAGAAGGTTGTGAAGGTGGCCTCGTTATCCACACCCCCGGTCGGATGAATGGAGGACCGACCCGGGTTTTCACGAGCGTTGGCGGGTCCTGGAGTGCCTGTCAAGGGCGCTAGCGCATACCCCGGGGTGATCATCACCACCTGCACCTCACATCTCGGTACAGTGGAACGTGTAACCCGCCTGCTGTCCCATTCAACTGAATTTTTTCCTGTAATCCATAGCCTAACAGAACGCAGCAGCGAGGGACAACCCGCCCATACAGCCAGCGGGGAGGATGGCACTACTGGCAAAGACCGTCTGGCGAAAACGCCGCAGGCGCGAAGCGTGGTAGGCCTGCGCCGGGGGAGCATAACATAGGGAGTAAAGGGAGCCCGGACGGTGGAAGAGCCAGGGGAGGCTGGGTCATTTGACGGAAATGGAAGGCTTTTCCCCTATTATAAAAAGGTCCTATGGAGTAAAGGGAAGTGCATGAATTCTTGGAAAAAGAGGGAGCGAGCCTATATAAATTATTTATAATGTAATAAGTAAGTATTAAAGAGAAAATGAATAGATAGAGTCAACGGTACGACAGACAGCGCTGCCTACACGCGAATTCGCTTCCGAGGTCGAGCAGTCTAAATTTCACTACAGGATTTTCGAATGAATGCTGGGCTGGGCCACCTCGAATGGCGTGAGCCGCATGCGGGGAGACCCGCACGTACGGTTTTTAGGGGGATCTGGTCGAAAGACCGGCCGGCGCCCACCCGACTAGAGGGACCGAGAAATTAATAGAGTACAAAACTTATCTTCAAGCTTTACCTTATTCTGATCGTTCAGAGGGCGATCGCGGAGTCACTGAATGAAGTCCTCTGTTTTTTTCGGGGGTGCTGACCCGCAGCGAGGCAGAGATGACTAAGTGACATATGGAATATGGCGACGACAACAGCATGTCGTAGAAGGAGATAACAGGTGGAGCCAACGCCCCACTAAGAATAACGTATCTACAACTACATCCCCGAGCGGCAGTCAAACGGGGACGTGAATGCGAGATGCCAGCGGAATGATCGGCCGGACAGAGGCTAGGGCAGCTTCCTTCCCACCGCGTCCTTCCTTGTGTGTCGGAGATATAAAGCGAGTGCACCGGAAAAGAACGGGAACTGGGTCGATCTATTCTATGGCGAAGCATCCGAAGCATAACTGCACACTCACACAATCTTTGCCGAGAGATAGGAGCATTCGGTGGAACCGGTGAACTACACTTGCTTCTGGATAGATGTGTGGGACAGAGGGCTCGTGGTACCTTCTGCCCACCCTTTCTCCTCTGCTTTGAGAACCGTGTGAACGGAGAGTGGGCATAAGGGAAGGAGGTCCTCATACGGAGTCGCACATGAGCAGTGCGGAAGACTGGGGAATGGGTCGAGTAAACTCCCCTGGGGCTAAGGTAACTCAAGTGGGAGAGCCGTGTTATGGGTGACCTTATTGCACGGTTCAGAGAGCACTTGTGTATGTGATGCAAGTGAACGTGTACGAAAAAGCTGTCGTAAAGTTTCGTTGTTCGTTCCGTCGTCGACCCTATCTATGTTTCTACGATGGCCCAAGAACACGCTCATTCTTCAGCCGTAGAGAGACTTTTGAATTGCGAGGTACCATTACGAGC